ATAGTCCTACACCTAACTGTATTAGTCACGCCCTTTCTGCAATTCAATTAGAGGTTAAATGAACCATAACTATGTAACCCTATTCCTAATAGATTAACCCCAAAATAGCATATCCAAATTATTAGAAACCCCATAGAAGCCACAATTGCCGAATTTTCACCTTGTAAATTTTTCTTTGTTCGCGTATGTAAATAAATTGCAAATATAGTCCACGTAATAAATGCCCAAGTTTCTTTTGGGTCCCAATTCCAATATGATCCCCATGCCTCATTAGCCCATACTGCTCCCGAAAGAATACCTATGGTTAAAAAGATAAAACCTAGACTAATAACACGATAACTCCAATCATCCAATTGTTGAATCAATCGATACTTGTAATAATTCCTATCAGAAAGAAACGAAGTATTTTTTACAATATTGTTTATTTTATTTGTGTATTTGGTCTCATTAAAGTAAACTAACTCATTTAATTTTAATAAATGGTTGCTTTTATCAAGAATCCTTATGTCTTTTCGAAATGTAATGACTAAAAGAGCTATTGATAATAATGATCCACATAAAAGAGCTGCATAGCCCAATACCATCATGCTTACATGCATCATCAACCATTGGGATTGTAAAGCAGGTACTAATATTGCGGATTGATGCATTTCAGTTAAAAGACCCGAAGTAGCAAAGCCTTGGGTAAAAATAGCACTTGGCGCGGTTATTGCGCTTAAATTATTTTGATGTTTTTTAAAATACGGAAGCGTATTAATACTGGATAAACTCCATGAAAGAAAAATTAATGATTCATATAAATCACTTAATGGAAAATGTCGCGAATAAATCCACCGCGTGATTAATAATCCGGTTATACAGAAAAAGCTCGCTATCATGCCCTTTTCGGATGAATCATCTAGTCCTCCATCCACTAATAAGGTTATAAAATATAGTGTAATTAAAATTGAAATAATAGAAAAGGATATATGAGTTAATATATGTTCGAAAGTCGAAAAAATCATATTATATATATATTTTTTTAAGGGGGGAGTACCTTAATTATAATTACGTAATGCAGGGAGTTTAATTTCTGGAATTACTTAATAGGACTTAGTCTATCTCTTTTAGAAGTTTTAGAAGATAGATGCCATGCCGCCACTCGGACTCGAACCGAGATGCTCTAGCACTGCTTCCTAAGAGCAGCGTGTCTACCGATTTCACCATAGCGGCTTGCTCAAAATTATAATAACCTATTCATACTCAATCGTCGAGATTGCAGTAGTCAATTCATATTTAGGAACGATTAAAATTTAGGAATACAACGTCATTTAAATACGTGTTCACTAATAGAGTATATTTATCTGGTTTTAGAATGTCAGTTATATTTAACGTAATCAAATAATAAGCTTCCGCATAGTTTATCCTCTGTGGGAATAAGACTTTTTTTTGTTCTATCCCTAGATCCTAGATAGTTCTTCCTTCTATCTAGGATCTAGGGATAGAACAAAAAAGTCATTCAGTTTCGATTCAGTTCTTATTCCGATTATTCCAATGTTTGATTAGTTATTTGTCGGCACAAAAAAACTTTTGGAATTCCCGGTCGAAAGAGATTTCGATAATGAAAAAGCTTTTAACGCTGCCCAATATCCCTTCTTTTTCCAAGAATTTTTACGAATCCGCTTTTTTGACATAGAAGTACGTTTTTTGGGAACTGCCATTCAAAAATAAAGAGATTACTCATTGTTATAGTTGGATGTGAAAGACATCTATCTAGTATTAATATAATATTAAATTTAAATATTCAATAAAAACGAATCTTTATTTACTATTGATTATCCATTTAGTTCTTTATTTAGATAATACTACTTTGCTATAAAAAAGGCGAAAAAAGATTATATGTCATTAATTTTTTTTTACATTTTTATTACATATAATTAATAAACTATAACTTTCCGGACAAAAAAACGAATTCATACTATAACTAATGGATTTTTTATATCCTCATAGTAAAAGCTCTATAGCTATAGTATCCAACGTACTATATAAATAAAATTGGTTAAAGTTAAAAAAGCTTTTTTTCTGGATCTCCCGAACTAGCTTTAAATATATAAATATATTACTTAATAAATAACTATTCACTTTGCGTGATATCATTTAACCAGTTGTAACTTCTTGATTTGTTGATTTGAACGATTTGGTAAAGAATCAGACTACTTAAGAAGATTAAATTTTGGTCTTGCATCTCTAATCTATATATATATATATATATTTACTTTTTTTTTTTGCGAAAGAGAGAAGATCCGGTGAATCGGAAAGAATTAATTAAAAATGAAAAAGGTTTTTTTTATGGAACATACATATCCATATGCATGGATCATACCTTTCGTTCCACTTCCAGTTCCTGTCTTAATCGGAGTCGGGCTTCTCTTTTTTCCGACGGCAACAAAAAATCTTCGTCGCATGTGGGCTTTTCCTAGTGTTTTATTATTAAGTATAGTTATGATTTGTTCTGCAGATCTGGCTATTCAGCAAATAAATAGCAATTTCATATATCAATATGTAGCGTCTTGGACTATTAATAATGATTTTTCTTTAGAGTTCGGCCACTTGATCGACCCACTTACTTCTATTATGTTAATATTAATTACTACTGTTGGAATTCTGGTTTTGATTTATAGTGATAATTATATGTCTCATGATCAAGGATATTTAAGATTTTTTGCTTATATGAGTTTTTTCAATACTTCCATGCTGGGATTAGTTACGAGTTCAAATTTGATACAAATTTATATTTTTTGGGAATTAGTTGGAATGTGCTCATATCTATTAATAGGTTTTTGGTTCACACGACCTATTGCTGCAAATGCTTGTCAAAAAGCTTTTGTAACTAATCGTATAGGAGATTTTGGTTTATTTTTAGGAATCTTAGGTCTTTATTGGATAACAGGTAGTTTTGAATTTCAGGATTTGTTTGAAATATTCAATAACTTAAGTTATAATAATGATAATGCGTTTACTTTTTTAGTTTATAATTTATGCGTTTTTCTAGTATTTTCCGGTGCAATTGCTAAATCGGCACAATTCCCCCTTCATGTATGGTTACCTGATGCCATGGAAGGGCCTACCCCTATTTCGGCTCTGATTCATGCTGCTACGATGGTAGCAGCGGGCATTTTTCTTGTCGCTCGTCTTCTTCCTCTTTTCATAGGAATACCCTACATAATGAATTTAATATCTTTAATAAGTATAATAACAGTACTATTAGGAGCTACTTTAGCTCTTGCTCAAACAGATATTAAGAGAAGTTTAGCCTATTCTACAATGTCTCAATTGGGTTATATGATGTTAGCTTTAGGTATGGGGTCATATCGAGCTGCTTTATTTCATTTGATTACCCATGCTTACTCTAAAGCATTATTGTTTTTAGGATCTGGATCAATTATTCATTCAATGGAAGCTATTGTTGGATATTCTCCAGATAAAAGTCAGAATATGGTTCTTATGGGCGGTTTAACAAAACATGTCCCAATTACAAAAACAGCTTTTTTATTAGGTACACTTTCTCTTTGTGGTATTCCACCACTTGCTTGCTTTTGGTCCAAAGATGAAATTCTTAATGATACTTGGTTGTATTCACCACTTTTCGGAATAATAGCTTGTTCCACAGCCGGGTTAACTGCATTTTATATGTTTCGAATTTATTTACTTACTTTTGAAGGGCATTTAAATACTCATTTTCAAAATTACAGTGGAAAACAAATGGGAATGAGTCCGTTTTATTCAGTATCTCTATGGGGAAAAGAAGGCTTAAAAAAAAAATATATATATATAAGTTTATTACTAATGAATAATAATGAGAAGGCTTCTTTTTTTTCTAAGACGGCATCCCAAAACCAAATTGATAATATGATAAAAACTATCAACCAACCTTTTATTATTCATTTAAAAACTTGTAAAAAAAAAAGTTTTTTCTATCCCCATGAATCAGATAATACTATGTTATTCTCTTTGCTTGTATTGGTTCTATTTACCTTGTTCGTGGGATCCCTGGCACTTCCTTTGAATCAAGAAGGAATGGGTTTGGATATATTATCAAAATGGTTAACTCCGTCTCTAAATCTTTTACATCAAAATTTGACGGATTCGGTGGATTGGTATGAATTTTTGGCAAATGCTATTTTTTCAGTCAGTATAGCATGTTTTGGAATACTTATAGCGTCCCTTTTATATAAGCCCCTTTATTCATCTTTACAAAATTTTAATTTTAAAAATGCATTTTTAAAAAAGGGTCAGACGCGCATTTGGGGAGACAAACTAATAAATATAATATATAGTTGGTCATATAATCGTGGTTACATAGATGCTTTTTATGCAACATCTTTTACTAAGGGTCTAAGAGGATTAGCTGAATTAACTCATTTTTTTGATAGACGAGTAATTGATGGAATTACGAATGGCGTTGGTATTACGAGTTTCTTTGTAGTAGAGGGCATAAAATATGTAGGAGGAGGGCGTATCTCTTATTATCTTTTCTTCTATTTATCTTTTGTATCAATATTTCTTTATCTTATTATTACATAATTTCGTCCTTTTCTTTATTACATACATAGGAAGAGATCCCTTGTCTATAGCCTGTAGTCTACTTAGAAATTCATTGCTTAGATTCTTTCCTTTTTGGTCTTTGCTATGAACCCATTGATTATACAGTTCATAAGAGAAGTGATTTTCCATTGTATTTGTGTACAAAGTCATTTTTCTTTGTATCATTTCCAAAAAAGTTGACAAACTGGATGGATACGTAAAAGCTATTCTTTGGTTGCCATCACTTCGACATGTGTAAAAAATATATTGTGACGTTTCATTTCTTATAGCTTTTTCAAATTGATCATTTTTTATATACCGCAATGGACGATTCCATCGCTTATAGTCGAAAAGACGGGTCACAAGAGGTTTTTCAAACCAGAAGAAAATTGCTTCGTTTTCTTTGTTTTTGAGTATTTCTAACTTCGCATTTTCTT